TTCTTCTGAAATTTTCTAACGGGCTTTTACCAGAATTAGAATTATAGATGGATACTGAGGAAGACCCGACCCCTTTTTTATTTTTTGATTTGATTTTTTTCTTTCCCTCTTTACTGTTCAAAGAGGAAGTCGTTTTGGTAAATGTATACCCACTTTCTATGAGAAAGAAAACAATATAGACATAGCATAGTGGTTGGCTAACAAGATACTATGCATAATAAGATCTTGACTTGGGCGAGTCACATATTTATTGCGCACTTACCGCTTGTTTTATTAGATTTTTAAAATTTTTGATACTTTATCAACCCATTTCATATCATGGTTCAAGCGTTAAAATCGGCGAGGTTTACTATTTATTTTATTTCTTTTCGAAATATGAAGAAGTGCCCATAGAACTCCTGTCAATGGCTCAATCAATTATTTCTTCGAAATGCTAAAAAAACAGATTACTACATGTTTTTCTTAAGATATGCCCATAATGCTTTTTCTTGATTCTTTCGATAGATCCCGAAATTCATATTGGATGGAAATAATAAAAAATCTAGGAATTAGAACTCTAAGAGTAAGACGATTATTTCAGAGTGATCGGAACAAATAGATGTATCAAAGAAATCAAATTTGATGCTATGTCCATTCCATATATGAAATTTATATCTACATATATGAAGATAATATTGGAGATTGATCTATATTAAGCCTTTCTCTTTATTGTAAAGTACAACTTTACAACTTTATACACTACAATAACACTAATAGATAGTATGGTAGAAAGAAAGATTTCATCTATTTCTTTCTTACCATACTATCGGATCTCATAGAGCCGATTATAGTCCGCTCATTTCATTTAAGACGCGAAATTGGAATCCTTTTCGTTTTATTTCTTCAATCATTGATAAGAACTCAGAAATCAAGTTTCATTCAAATTAATTAATCATTTTGACTAACTGTTTTTACGTAAATGATAAGTAGAAAAGCAGTAGGAACTAGAATGAACAGTGCAGTAGCAATAAATGCAAGAATATTTACTTCCATAATCTCATCTTTTTTTTACTTCACAATAACTCGGGATTTAATCCCATAGAGATAATAAATCTTTCGCCTGTAAATTCAATGAATGAATTACTTCTCGATGATCTTGAATCGGATCAATATCATGAATAACAATATCTGTGCTATCAAATGAATTCGTCGTCGAGAATTGAATAGTATAACATAGGAAGATCTTTTATCCATACCGAATCCAAAATGGGATTCCTGAACCAATCAAAAATTCCTTGATTTATTATTATTTTTTCTTCTTTCTTTTCTATAACCTACCTTAGGTTTTCCTTGTACAATCATCTGATGAAGTATCATGTGACCACCCTTTCATTTCCATTAGTAACAAACCCAAACAAACAATAGAAGCGAAATGGAAAAAGAAAGGAGTTAAGTTCTAAGCTCTGTTTTTTTTTTTTAATAATCTAATTTTCTTGGAAGACAAAGAAATGTGATAAAGATGAGTCCCGGTATAAAAGATCTAATATTCCATCAAATTCACTATTTTTTTAGGCTTTGTTCTTTCTTCGATGGGACCCCTAAAAAAATAGAAAAATAGGAAGGAAAAAAAAAACAAGGATCTCCTCTTGGGAATGAAATTCTGCTCCCTGTCCTCCCTTTCACAGAAAAGGGAGAGATGAATTGATGTATTTATTGGATCCTTCGGGACTGACGGGGCTCGAACCCGCAGCTTCCGCCTTGACAGGGCGGTGCTCTAACCAATTGAACTACAATCCCAGGGAAATAAGGGATTTAGCATAAATTTAAATTCTTTTTTATTCCTCTGTATCAGGTATTTCTCAAGGACAAGGGGGTTATACCATCTCATGGTAGATTGGCGAATTCTTGGGCATTATTGGGCCGAGCTGGATTTGAACCAGCGTAGACATATTGCCAACGAATTTACAGTCCGTCCCCATTAACCGCTCGGGCATCGACCCAGGAAGAATCCATTTTAGGCTTATTGGTAATCCATAATCAACTTCCTTTCGTATTACCCTACCCCCAGGGGAAGTCGAATCCCCGCTGCCTCCTTGAAAGAGAGATGTCCTGAACCACTAGACGATGGGGGCATACTTGCCCAACCGCCATCATACTATGATCATAGTATGAATAGTTTTTTGAAATTGTCAATATAATGGAATGGGATGATTAGATCTGAGGGATCTTTTCGTTTTTCATTATTTCATAGCATTTTTGATTCGTTATTCATATTGATGAATCATTCATTAGATTAGATTCGCCATTCTATATCGAAATCTTCTATATATAGATATATTAATATATTAGCTATATAAATTCTATCAAAATATTATAAAATGAAACTAAAAAATACAAAAATAGAAATAATACGAAAGATAAGATTCTTTCAGGGAATGATTGGTTCGTCCGAAACGAAAACAAAAAAGGGGGGTTAAATTCCATTTCTTCCGCTTTCATTCATTGATTCATTCATTGGTAA